GGAATTCGCTCCGCTCTTAGAATATGTAGAATAAGAATTCTTCTGTTTACCTTACTCAATTCAATTCAAAAAAAGAAAAAAGACTTTCTTTTTGTTGACAAAAGAATAAACAAAAGATACTCCATTTTATTTTTAGTATATTTTATCATTTCCAAGGCGGGGAGTCTTATTTTCCGCATCTCCCTATTTGTTACAATAATACAACTTTTTATTTTTTCTCTATATCCACTTTTTCTCTATCTATAGAAGAGCAAATAGAAAATCTTGAATCTTTAGTTACTAAAATCATTAAAACTAATTGATTCAAATTTTAAACCCTTTTGTGTAACTTTCTGGCTTTTTGATTTTCTATGAATTCCTATATACACCCCCATATATCTCGCGCGATCAACCCAATCAAGAAAATCAAAAACACTTAGTGAAGAGAGTCTGGATAAATAATGTATCAATTTTGAGTGATCCAAAATAGGTTTTTTCTTTTGGATTCATTAAGAAAATGGATTTTTTTTGAGTTCTATCCTATTAATTGATAATAAAACTATCTAGTTTTAAAGAGTTCAAGTTGAGGAGAGTATAAAATACACGAAAATCTTAAGAAAACTAAGGCCCTAAACTGAAATAATGAACCTTTAAATACCTATTTGAACTAATTTTTATTCATCCATTTGAATCTTTCCTAAAAAATATTGCAACCAATTGAATTCTTAAATCTAGACGATTGCTTATTCATAGGCTATTATGAGTTCAAGACAAGCCGCTATGGTGAAATTGGTAGACACGCTGCTCTTAGGAAGCAGTGCTAGAGCATCTCGGTTCGAGTCCGAGTGGCGGCATGCCATCTTCTAAAAAAACTAAATAGATCCTATAATGAATTCAATTCAATTCCTGATTTCTTGTAATTAAAGAACTCCTATTTTTTAAGATTTTTATGATATTTTCAACCTTAGAGCATATATTAAGTCATATTTCTTTTTCGATCGTTTCAATTGTAATTACAATTCATTTGATAACCTTTTTAGTCGATGAAATCATAAAACTCTACGATTCATCAGAAAAGGGCATGATAATAACTTTTTTCTGTATAACAGGATTATTAGTTACTCGTTGGATTTATTCGGGACATTTTCCACTAAGTAATTTATATGAATCATTAATCTTCCTTTCATGGAGTTTCTCCCTTATTCATATAGTTCCGTATTTCAAAAAAAATCAAAAATTTTTAAGCGCAATAATCGGCCCAAGTGCTATTTTTACCCAAGGCTTTGCTACTTCAGGTCTTTTAACTCAAATACACGAATCTGAAATATTAGTACCCGCTCTTCAATCCGAGTGGTTAATAATGCACGTAAGTATGATGATATTGGGCTATGCAGCCCTTTTATGTGGATCATTATTATCAGTAGCACTTCTAGTCATTGCAGTTAGAAAAAACAGAAAGTTTTTTTTTACAAGTAATCATTTATTAAATTTAAATGGGTCATTTTTCTTTGGTGAAATCGAATACATGAATGAAAGAAGCAATGTTTTACAAAATACTTCTTTTTTTTCTCCGAAGAATTATTACAGGTCACAATTTATTCAACAATTGGATTATTGGAGTTATCGGGTTATTAGTCTAGGATTTATCTTTTTAACCATAGGGATACTTTCTGGAGCAGTATGGGCTAACGAAGCATGGGGATCATATTGGAGTTGGGACCCAAAGGAAACTTGGGCATTTATTACTTGGATCGTATTCGCGATTTATTTACATATTCGAACCAATATAAAATGGAAGGGTATAAATTCCGCAATTGTGGCGTCTATTGGCTTTCTTATAATTTGGATATGCTATTTTGGGGTCAATCTATTAGGAATAGGACTACATAGTTATGGTTCATTTACATTAACATCTAATTGAATTCAAAAGGATTCAAAAAAGACTCTTACGAATAGAAAAGTGTACAGTGCATATGAGATAAAAAAACTTTATGTGAACTGATGAGAACCCTGTGAATCAAATATTGTAGTGATTCACAGGGTTCGCGCCGATTCAAATTCATTTTTTTACTTAACTTAAGAGAAGAAGAAAAAGCCTTCTTTTTTTCATTGTACAACGAACGATTAAAAAAAAATCATAGGATTTTTTCTTTTTTTTTTTTTTTTTTTTTATTCATCAAAACTATCTATAAAAAGAATTAGATAGAATAACTTCGACCTTGTCAACTGATAGTGAAAGAACAAAATCGGGGTACATACCAATACCTAGTATGGGTAAAAAGATAGAGATTGAAAGAAATAACTCTCGCGGTCCAGAATCAAAAAAATAAGAGTTTGGAGCATTAAATATCTTGTATCCATAGAACATCTGGCGTGACATAGATAATGAATAAATAGGAGTTAATATCATTCCAATTGCCATTACAAAAGTAATTAGTATTTTTGGCATTAAAAGATATTTTTGACTGGTAATTAGTCCAAAAAATACTATTAATTCGGCAACAAAACCACTCATACCTGG